GATTCGGACTAGACGGACTACTGAATCTTGACTTGAGCATTTTAAAATCCCCGTCTTTTGGGCTTGTTTGTCAACCAAGATGGGAATTCCATTTGATCAAAGTGCCCCGTCCAATTGGTTGTTTTTGATCGCATTTCCGTGACTGGCACTTTCGTCCTCAGCCTCTCCTGGCGCCTTCCGTTTCTCAATCCCAATCTCCCGCCCTGCGGGAACTAGCGTGCCCATTAGCGAAGGAAAGAAAGGCAATCATCCGAGCGACTGACTTCCATTTATATATGTAATTGTTGAGATCAGGCCTACGAGAGGTATTCAACAAGCGCCACTCAACTGCGCAAACTAAGCCCTCCATAGAAGTTCAAGGAAGTCAAGCTACATACTACTGGAAAGAGATGGGCTTTCTCCTTTCTATTTCTTGCGGGCTATTGATTTCGGGTTGAGACTTTGCTTGCTTACTTTCACACTTCCTTCAGTGAGCTACGGGCTATCCTCTCTACGGAAACCATCAACATTGGGACTCCTACTCCTACTTGCTTGCCCGCGTGGACAGAAAGAGAAAGCCTTCCTCCCCCTACTTCATCTTTCGCAAGTGAATCTTCTAGAATCACAAAGGATGAATGCACTCCACCGGGAATACCTGAGGTTTGATCCGCTGTTGTGGGAATACCGGGAGGATAGAAGCCATCAAACCCACTCTCTTTCTTCTAGTCTCTAGTCTGAAAAGCGACTTCCCACTTTCTATCTATAGAAGTTATTTATGAGAATATGTTATTTTTGAGCTCTTTCGCAGGCAGGAGACTGATTCAAAAGCCTTGGACAGCAGGGACGGATACTTGCTTACTTGACTGGCTTACAACGTTGACTTTCCTTGACTTCCCTTGCACACTGACTCCTATTCAAGATATGGAGACTTTCCTGGACTATAGTTCTAAAATCACTTTCTTTGCTCACAACCTTGAGTGATATTAGAACTTCGACTGAGCTATAGTCTCCCCGGACTGGACTACTTGAGCACTTCCTCCTAAAAGCCTTCCTATCAAGCCTTCTGATCTTGATTAATCTACTTGACTAATCTCTTTCCCTTCCCTAAATATGGAATATCGTCTTGGAATAGAGTCACAGCGCTTAAAAGTGCCTAATAGTGCTTTTGACCTTCCGGGTTAACGATCGGACGGGAAGTGAGCCCTCAGCAGCTGATGGACCAATAGCTTCGTGTGTCAAGGTCTCTATGGTAGTAGTTGAAAAAGCAGCATCATCTAAGGCGCAGGCACCACCTATAGCAGGGGCAGCTTGAGAACCCATTGATTGATACGGGAAATACGCACTTGCTATTATATCCAATGCATCCTTCAACATGAGAACCACTTCTATGCAACCACCGAATCAATGGATTATAACTCTACCGACGCTGCTACTGAAATTGGGACTGCGCTTTGAACTGGATCTGCCTATATTGTATTGTCTAAAATCGTCCCCAGGAGCAAACGCTTATGTTAGACTACCACTGAGAGTAGCCGGATCTATCTTATTCTACGGGGTAAAGGCCATAGCTCACAAATTATATCAAGTGCTTCCTAGGCCCTTTCCATAACTAGCCATGTATCTTTGGAGTCCCTTTGTATGGGACGTGGATTCTAGGCTACCTTCGGTCTTGGTGGGCTTTGGCGTGGCTTCGGTCGTGAGCTTAGGCTTTGCTTAGCTTCCTGCAGTCTTCGACTTGACTTCAGTCAGTATTCATACTTGACAGGGGTGGGTTAGGAACAAAGGTCAAGCTTACCGGTGATAAACTGGCTTGAATCCCAAAGGGGGTACTCCCCCCTATGCTCCCGTAACTGGTGGCTTTTCAACAGTTGAATCACCATTCCCAAATATAGTTGCCCTAGTTGCCCGAGTTGGATTTGATCCGGTTCGAGCTACTGCAGTTGCATATCCCGATGCGGCCGGCGCGGGTTGGGTGGGAATAAGAAGGAGAACCAATTCTGGCTTAGTTTCTGCAGATTCAGCGCCATGGTCGGAGGGAGAGCCACCAGCAAGTTATGGATCGAGTCGGCTAATAATTGGAGGGAGCGGGGGCATGGACTACATGGGGCATCAACCACTGGGTCAAAGGCAATGGTTTCATCCGTTGACCCATAATCCATTGAGTCGGAGTCAGAGGCAGTCCCGGTCGTGGTTCTCCAGAGGCCTCGGATCTCCGGACTAGAAGGGGTGCTCCCCCTCTTTCAATGCCCAGTTTACTGATTGAACGAGGAATGGCCCAGCTTGCCGGCCGCCCTTTCCTTTTTTATACACAGAGTCAACACCGAGTCTTTCTTGTAGTTGGATCCATCGTTCCTCTCCTCAACACCCGCCTTTGCTCCTCTGCTGCCAAGAGTTCCTATATCAATGCCGCCTTCGGTGCATTTAAGATTACAGGTTCTGAGGGGAGTCTCTCTCTTTCGTTGCTTCTAAAGCAGGCAGCAGGGGAAACGAAGGCAGCATCCAGAGAAGTTGATAAGGTGCATCTAACTCCTTCGATTCCTCCATTGTCTGTCTAAAGCAGCTGCAATGCATTCTCGGTAGGTGCTCACCCCCAGCATGTTATCTGATCACAAGCGAGCGGAACGAAGAGAAGTTCTCCCGGGGCGAGTCAAAATGTCTCTTTTTGGTTGGTAACCGCCTGCGTGGCCTGCAATGATAGATCCGGATTTACGTGGATAGTGATGATAGCAGTTCGAGGTTCAGCTTAGAGGGAATTGAATCAATGGAGGCACCTTCCAGCAGCCCCCCGCTATTTATCTATCTCGAGTCCCAGTCCTTCCCAGAGAAGCTGAACCATGGAGGGAAGGAAGCCCACCTGGCTCTCCCGATCCCTCCAGTTATCTCTCCGGCAACCAGCTCCACTCCCCAGCTGTTGATTCCTCTGCACCGGAACCGAGCATGCATTCATAATGATGTAAATAAGCATCTCTCTCATCGCCACCTATTGGAACCAAGCTGGGGCCACCGATCCATGTTTTGTTATCCCAGCCAATAAGGCGAATTCAATCTGTTCCCACCGAACCCTCCTCCGTATTCGAATCTATCTCCGGGCCCATAACCTATTAGAGTTTGTTTGAAGTGATTCCTCGGAGTCGGCCAAAAGAGTTGTTAGCTGATACGGGGGTTCACTGGAAGCATTGGGGCGAGTGAGCCCCAGGAAGATCCTGAGGTTGAGCCCAGGAGCAAAGGCATTGATCATTCAACCAACCTACTGGCTGGAGAATGCCTTTCTTATCCTTATTTCTTTAAATGTGGGTCAGCGAGGATCAAGGACCCGTTCCTTTTGCACTAATGGCTTCATGTGTACGGGCTCAAGGGTATGGAGGAAAAAGATGGGGGAGGGAGATGCCCCCCCCACAGAAGCCAGTAGCTAGAGTGGTCGAAGCCGCTGGTAATTCCCCTAACTGGAGTGAACTCTCCCCTATAGTGGACTGGGGCTCCCCCTCGGCTCCACATAGTCCTCCCGAAGTGCCGGCTCCAATCCCGGTTCCAGCGGTTGGGGCTAATTTAAACTCCTCGGTTACAGAGTTTGAAGAATCAATTGCAGACCAGAAGATAGGAAAGGTCATCCCTTATTCCATTCCTTCCTAAGGCGCTGTCTTCTATAGGTAGTTAGTTACTACGGCCTGTAAGAACTTGTCCTTTAAGGCATCTCTTAAGCCTTTCAACGAGAGTTTGGATATCCTCCGATTCCCCGATCGGAGTCTCGTCTGCCCCTTTCTTTACGTCACCGCACTGAATTCTATGCACTTCACTCACGTTCTTGACTCTAGTCCTGTGATTCTTCTGAGAGCAAGGGTCCAACATTTCCGAAAAAGAAGGAGGATTCCTCGCCCGCGTTTCGCGCGATACCATAAAGATTAGAATATTTGTTTTTCTTCTCTTAACATCAGTTTCACTTATCTTTCATCCACTCTCCGATCGGCAGCGTGCGGGGCGGGTCGACGTCCGGGAGCTCTGCCCAACCCTATCACAGGACCCTCCTGTTCTAGCTCTTTTTTTAGGCCTTTCAGGCGACAATGGAACATGGCTAACCCATGCATCCACGTTCAGGAATAGCAGTTCATTCGATCAATGACGAGCAGAGGAAGCATTCTGTCTTCCAAACCTTTTCTGATCCCGGATCACTGTGATGAACGAACGTCGGTGCAGGCTCAAGTAGTTTAGTAAATATAGTATCCGGGTGTCAGTATGAAAGATAGATCAAATCCTCGTGGTAAGGTTTGATCCATCGTTGAAATGCTTAATAGAAGCCTTCAGGGAAGATGTAACAGAAGGATAACGTTGATTTAGTACACTTCCTTAGAGAACTGCAAGTTAGTTAAGGAAGTTCATGTAAGTCCTACACCTAATAAGTATGACCGTCAATAGGGGGAAACCAGACTCCTTTGCTTAGAGTTATTCAAGAAGCTAACTAAGGATTGAATGAGGTACCGTTAGGGCACCCTAGTAGTCTTCCTCTGTCAAGAACTAACAGCAGACAGCAGATAACCATATATAGGAAGATAGGTTGTAAGATGCATTTCTTGACTTATAGCCTCTTGACTGCCCTATTTATTACAAGGAATAGAGGAAGGCATCACTCTTCTAGCTGTAAGAGGAGTGAGTTACGAGAGTAAGGAACGGAGTGAGACTTCTTGCTCTTAGCTTTCTACCTCAGCTAGTAAGGAACAGTTCTACTTTTAGAAGCCATTCTTACATCTCTTTTCATTCGATCTCAAAGAAGAAAGTGGTTTCTTGTCACCAGCTTCGAGATTGATTCTGAGAAAGAGCCTTTCTAGAAGTTCTAGAAGTGAAGGCGGAATTTGACTTCCATTTTATAATAGATTTCGAATTAACGTTGTCTTGTCCGAGACCTGAGTTCGATCGTGCGAGAGTAGCGTTCGATCATGCGACACTACGGCTATTCCTATGATTAGTCTTAGAAGACCGAAATGCCATTAAATTAAAGTTCCACTGAGCCCGCTCTTAGTCTCATAATCAACCCTGAACAGCTGGTTCTAGAGCTTCCGACCAAGAGCCCTGGCCCTCTGAGCTCTTGAAGGTAGGCTGCTTTTTCGTCCTTCATGCCCCATTTAATAGAAGTATAGATTGCCCGAAGGCTTCTTTGTCCTACAAGGCGTAGTCTCAACCGTTTACTCTTTCTGAGGTAAATATAGATGGAACAATAGAAATAGAAATAGAAAAGGAAAGCGCGGGCCTTTCATCTTTGTTTGCAGAGTGACACCCCCTTTCTTTATCTCGATCTGCCGGAGCGGTGTCCTCACCTTAAGAAGGAATGCAAGAATGGCGGGATCGGATTGGGCTCACAACCCATTATAATATTAAAGAACCGATTATATTACTAAATAGGTTGTAGAAAAAGAGCGGTTGATACCATACCAGGAGAGGGAAGAAAAGTCACTTAGCGAGCTAGAAGACCTATAAAGTAAAGGCTCGAGAGACCTCTTAAAACAAACTAACTCACGTGGGGGGAAAGATTGAATATTTGAATACAACACCAGATGATAGCCAGATCCGGATAACCTCACTTGAGGAATAAATGCACTACTTCTTTCTTGATCAGGAGGGCCGTTCTCGTACAATACTGTTATTTATCTTTCTATTGCAGAATGGACCGCTACTCGTGATGGACTGAGACTCTTCTCTTGCCTTGAGCTTGAGGAAGATCCGCGGATACACAACTCATTCTGTAACGAAAGTGGTTGGTAGTAGAAGACTAATACCAGAGAGCATATGAGGCACATCCAGCTACAAGAGCTAAGAGAAAGGTAGGACCTTAGCCTAGTGAGTGACTTTCTTCAATTCAAGAAGAGGGAGAAAAGGCTGACGTGTGCTTCCAGCCTCACTCCCCAAGTGACTCTTTCTTGTCCGGTCGTACTAGCCCATTTCTTAGATTGAGAGAGATCCCTAGGGCCTCGTTCTCACTAGCTAAAGTGGTGATCGAAGTCCGTCTTGAGCTAGGTCATTTCTGTCTCCGACCGCGCCGATCCGCGGAGTGAATTCTATCCTATCTCCTACCGAGCACTTAGCTAAGCTGGTAAGAACAAACTACCTAGGCGTGGGCCTCTTTTTAGTATAGAATAGAAGGGTGCCCCTTCTTTGTACTGTAAGTTGAGCAAAGTTGCCTAGAACCCAAGGTTTCGAGGACTCAAGGTATAAGGCAGGCCATCCGACGGGCTATCTCACGGATTAAGTTCTTTCGATTCCCTTCTGTGGGTTCCAAACCTGCAACAAGTGCTAAAAGCGGTGGCTGGCTTTCAAGGATCGAAATGGAGCGCCCTTTCCTTTACCTCAAAAGGTGGCCCCCAACCCGAGATCTCTTAATAAAAGGTAGGCTATCTAAGCTAGGCGAATGGTGAAAGTCCCAATTCAATGCTCTAGGCAATCCATCTCAGAGTGAGTTATGAACAGCTTGGGAGGAAGACCTTCGGGTCTTAGTCCCATGATTATCAAGGAAAAAGAACACAAGGAAGAAGGTACGGCGCCCTCACCTTATTAAGAAGGAATTCACCATCTTGCCGAGAGATCCCAGACTTGAATAACGGATTCTTCTTATTCACACTCGACGAAACGGAAAGAGAAATACCAATTCCTCGATGAAGTGTCAGATTTCTTCGATGAAGTCAGATCATAACTATATTCCTTCCAGATCGTAAGGCCGCATTTACTTGCTCCCTCTTAGGATCGTGCTTCTGATAATGTTGGAGGTGGCCTTTGTTGATCCGGGGCTGATTGAAACTTGAACGGCTCGGGTTGAGACGCTTGCTGCTGCGATGGCTGGGTAGGAGCTTGACTCATTGTGGATGTATCAATATTATGTTGTCGTATCCGGATTTGGGTGACTCTCTCCCATGGCTGAATGTATTTCCTGTAGTCTTCGTTGAAGATGTCATCTTGGATACAGGCAATCTTTGGTTCCAATTTTGGGACGGCAGAGAGTGAGAACTTTGGCGGAGCAGCCTTCCTTTCCACGAGAGGAGTACACGTGGAAATGAAGCTACATCCTAAGAGCAGGAAAGATATTATTATACTATATACTAGCAGCCAGATCCTATTGGTTAGAATATCCCCCTCTAAACCTATAGACAGGAGGGCGGTCGTAGATCAGAGCACTCACCTTATGCCACTACCAACACATTAAGGGAAAAAGTCTTCTTCCTAGAGGTCAAACTCTCATCACCTAGCAAGAGGAAAAACCAGTGGAAACTAGATCCTCGAAGCCTTTTCTTTTTCACTTTCTTTCCGCCCACAATACTAGATTGAAACTTACCTTTGACATTCCGCACCTGTGATCCTCCTCACCAACCTTCTTTATGGAGGGTACCAACCGATCTCACGACGATGAGTCACCCACATACTTAAAAGCATTTCAATACGAGAGCAACTATATCAAGCTCAATTACAACTCACTCTGATCAAATAGCACTCAGGTATAGGATTTCCAGCTGAAAGGTAGCCCTGTTCGCTTCCTTGTACGCGCAAATCTAGCTCATAGCAGCATTGCCGAGTTCAGTTACTTAGTACAGAGATTGGAACAACTTAGCGCGGGAAGTCCCATATGTTGTCTTAGCCGCGCCTCACCTATTTCCCTCATAACGAGATCAGAATGAGATAGAATTGGATCTCAAGTCTTAGCTAGATCTGGGCTACCACGTTCCCTCAGACGAAAAAAAAAGAATACCTAGACCTGCCGCAAAGTAGGATCCGGCTTAGTCTACTAGAGACAGAGGAGAGCGAAAACTAAGTCAAAGGGGGAAGAGCTGTTTATGAGCATTTTTAGGCCGGTTGACAACATCCAATGTTTCCCACGAGGGTGCCGGAAACTCCTGTTTTCCCAGGCGGAGGTATAGCCATTTTTGAACACATTTGAGTTGGTGCTCACTTGTAGGAAGATTCCCCGCTCTGAAGTAAAGTCTTTTTGGAGCTCCTTCAAAAGAGGTTGGGATTACAGTTTCAATTGGATGTGTCCTGGTTAAATCGTTAACGACTGATATACTGCCTGAGACAGGGCATGCTCTCCCCTCTGCGTATCGAGAGAAAGAAAAAACTTCCTGAGGGGGCACGAAAAGCTTTCTTTTTGTGGGGTCAACAGAGAAATTCACATATATTTAATGAGAACCACAAGGAAAGCCGAAATCGCTGATCCAGCAATGGCAGGTGACACCTATGTTGAGATTACACAGTTGGTCAAACAAAGGATGCTACAGATGGGCATCGTCCCGGGATACGCAAGCTCAACATCCTATATCAATGTGTGTCGATTTCCCGCTAACGAAAAGTGGCTTAGATCGAAAGTTTTGAGTATCCAATGATTAGCTTAGCCCGGTAAGCCCACATATGAAGTAGGAGAATCATAGTCAAAAAATGACTCGCTCATTCACAATCAGACATTTTGACACTAGCCAGAGCGTACTACTACAGCAATGGGAAATTCCAATAGTAGCAAATAGTCTAGAACTGGAAAAGGAAGTTTCATTCTCAAATACTTATCTTATATATTTATCAATAAATCAATCTAAAGCCAAATCCTCAACCTCGAAATGATATCAAAGAGCTTCGAATCTGACTTAGAGAACAGTAGCAATAGAGGGAAGGTTTTATGAGCAAGCAAGAACGAGGCATGAACCCGGCTGGCCTATCTTGTCTTTCGCGGAATCACCGGTGACTGCTGACGCCGCGGCAGGATCGCAACGAGCTGGCGCTCCATAAACTAATTCCTTAGCAAATGAATACGCACTATACTCCCAGCAATCAGCATATTGGCCCGGGCCGATGCTTCTATTCTAACAGCAATCTCGCATCCATAGAGGTGGTCTTCTTTAACCACGTAGTCTTATCCCCAGTAAAAGAATCCGTCAATCGAGCCGAAACTCGACCTATGAGTGTCAAGGGAGGAGAGGATTCCCCACTTAGGGCAACCAAGCATGCCCCCTCTTTTTTAGTACTAAACGGGGATGGAACGAAGAAGAGAGACCGACCAAGGAAACAAACACAGACCAACTACGCCTGCAAGATCAAGCACCTAAGACTTGAGCCCCGAGCCTAATCGAACGAGCTGAGAGCCAAGCCTAACCGAAGCGCGAGCCTGTTCAATAGCCCAAATATAGCCCTGTGCCTTTGCGTACAGCCCTGCTCCCAAGCCTAATTGAGCCACTGAGCCTTTATTAGGATCAAGGAAAGACCTACACCGAGTGCTCTCCTGTTGTTGTTCGCCGTCCCTGCCCATGGTTCAAACCTTTGTGCACAGCTCTTCCCCTGGGTCTACCCCAACCGAGCCGGATTTGAGCTCCTACCTTTCGAAGGAAAGGGGAGTTTCACTTCGATTGGGTTTGTGTTCAGCCGACTGTACTACATATCATGCCACAAGCGAAAAGAAAGAAAGCACCCAAGCTTGCTTCTTTCCTTTTTTGCCTTGCCTAACAAGGCAAGGCAAAAACTGTAGATATTCCTCCAACAGGGCATTCGTGAACAAGAGGGCATTCCCTCACAGCGGATTCTCAAGCAGCTTCTTCCCCTTCTTCCTTAAAAAGGAAAATCGTCCGCTGAAGGCCTAAAGAGAGGAACAACCCCAGACGCGAAAACAACTCGAAAGGCGAATCTATTTCAATCTACAATCCCAGACGCGACAGCAACCTAAAACGCGACATTCCTTGGGATCAGACATTGGTACCCCATCTCAATACCAAATCGTCTGGTAGTGGGAAATCGTTTGGTATTATCTCGATGGTACAAATCGTCTGCTGTCAAAAGCTATTTGGGATCCATTCTATTACTATTTTATATGTCACTTTGGAGCAAGTGAAGTTACTGCAGAATTGCTTAGACTTGCTTGACTGGACTAGCTGGACTTAGCGGACTTACCCCCTCTTGCTTTGTCTGCCCCCCTGTTTACCCCCATATCCCCGCTGCGTGGGCGTAAAGGAAGTAAACTAAAAACGAATATAAAACAACTTATTAATGCTTTGGCCGCTGAAGAGGAAGAACAAGAGTCTGGTTGCGCTTCGGGACGACTTCCCCTACCACTGTTAAATAACACCCTCTTCCCTTAGTATAGTAAGCTGGCGGGCTTCTTCCAAGAGAGTGCCTTCACTACACTCCCCCTTCAGACGCCTATGGCGTACTAAGGTACCATTAGGAGTATACTTTCCGAAGGCAGGGGAACTCGAAAACAACAAACGCCACTATTAAACTGTTTAGGCGACATTCCACGCACAACTCGCATTGAAGACGCTCCACTCGTTCGTAAGCACAATGGACTCGCGGTGAGTATGGTATGGAAGAAGGATAGGGTCAGCAGGCCTTTCTATCTCTTGCATTCATCTTCTCTTTATTCTTTTACTCTTTCTTCAGTGTAGGGCTTTTACTCCGTTTGCAGGCTTGAAAGGGGCAACCGCCCTCAAGACTAGAACGAAGGTAGAGCCTTATTCTATTCCTTCGCCTATGAGACATCTACTTAGTTGTACATCGGTACTCGGACACCCAATCCCATCCCCTATCCTATCCTATGACTAGAAAGAAAGAAAGACAAAGATTCCCATTAGCTGAAAGTAGGTCTACAGGGTGAAGACTCTCTATCGTCAGATCGTTGGCATTCTGGTTTTGACGCCAAGAATCAGAAAAAAGGGCACCTTTCTTTTAGTCGAACAGCTCTACCAAAATAGGTCAGTCGAGTACCCGCTCGAGTGAAAGTTCAACGAATCCGAGATAGGGCCTTTTATTAGATTAGATTAGATTAGTAGGGCGAAGGGTCAACCTTAGTTTAGTGCTCAGGGTGGAATAACCTTATAGACTTCTAACTGAATCAATGTCTAAGACTTCTAAAGTGAATCAATCTAAAGTAAAATCCTTGGCCACCTGATGAGCATCACTCTCTTTGAGAAATGATGTGCGCTACACCGCTAGCCTTCTTCCATACAGCCATCGGAATCTCCAGCTTACCAGGACAGATGCCCCTTTCTTAGTTTTTATATTTAATTCTTATCCTGTCTATCTATCTTTTAAGCGCTTAATAAGATTCTGGATTTGGAACTACAGCCTTAGCCCTAGTAGCGGAGACTGAAGACTTTGGATTTGAAGAATAAAGTCCCCATCGGCTTTAGGAAGGGCCTTACCTCCAAGATCTCAGTTTGCGCCAGGAGCCGATTGCTCTTAAGGAGAAAGCGATGGAACATAGTAGTGAATTTATCTCTCTCTACCGATCCGCTTTCGGTTAAGTCAAAAGAAGGGACTCTTAAGTGCAGAAGGTAGAAGGTAAAGAGGCTTTCTTTGGCTTATACCGTCTATCCGCGCTTTCGACCTAAGCATAACAGGCCTTCCTCGTAGGGTAAGCAAACCATGCCTCGCAGCATTTCTTTCTTCTTTTCATTCTCAGAACAATCTCCAGAAAGAGACTGAACGCCAACCCCAAATAGGAAGCTTAATCCAATCAATCCTCATGCTCCACTTTCGTCGCTTCTTTCTTTCATCTTTCCAATGAAATGGTTCAATGTAATGGTTTTAATGCCATGCAAATAATTCCTTCTTTAGCTTGACTCTTAACTCTTCATTTTAGTAGTTTATTAGTTGAAGAGTGAGTGACTCCTTGGTAGGAGACACGAACGGGTAAAGTTCAAGTAAGGAGTTGAAGCTAGCTCTTTCATTCCATTGCCCAACAGGTGATTGGCTTTGAAGAGTTGAAAGAACAATATGAGGGTGACCCAGATTTAAAAGAAATAGTCCAACGGTGTGTTAATGGGGTAGACCCTAAAGGATAATTTCTTTGGCATGACGGCTATCTGTTTCGAGGAGGGCAACTGTGCATACCAACCGGATCCCCCCTACGGGATCAATTCATCTCCGAGTTACATGGTGGTGTCTTAGGAGGACATTGTGGCGTAGATTGGGGACAAGCCTACAATACTTTAGTGTTTACCATCCTCAGCCAGACGGTCAAAGAGAAGTGGTAAACCGAAGCCCGGGAAACCTGTTACGGAGCCTCATTAGTGAATTGGAGGATGGTAAGCCATTATTCCTAAGGAAGAATTCGCTTACAACAGTTCTTTTAATCGCACCACGGGAATGTCTCAGTTTGAAGTTGTCAATGGCAGGACTCCTAACCATGTGCTAGATTTGGTCCCACTCCCCATCTCAAGCCGCGTCTGCGATGATGCTGATGCTTTTGCCGAGCATATTCGTGATTTTAAAGCTAAAATTATACGACAAATGAAACAAAGTCACCTTCAATCAAACTAAACCCCTTGATCGACTTAGTGTAGTGGCGAACGAGTAGGATATTCCTTCGATCTAAAGTCGGCAACCGATAGGTGGCCTTTAGTCTTTCTGTTCGAAGTGATGTGCTATTTGTTTGTTTGACAGGTCGTTTGCCTCGGCTGTAGTCAATTCAGCCTTAGCTTGCAACATATTTGAGGTTCCTTTTGTCAAAGGGAGGAATTCTCAGGTATCGTTTGCGGCAGGTCAACCACTTTGATACTATTCGTCATGGCCTCTCTTCTCTTTATCACACCATATTTTGGTATGCGGCTGAACAAGTAGATCCTGGTGAGTACTTTAATAAATATGCAGTACTCGGTGATGATATTGTCATCGCGGATGCTAGGATTGCGGAGGTCTATGCCCAGAGTGTTCATTATTGAGGATGTATTTTAGCCCACAAAGCCACATTCGCTTAGCTACAGGAAGACTATTTACCGATCGGCGAATCGTCTTCTATTGTCGGCGAAGCAGAGAATAGGAATTCAAACCTAAAAGCAGTAAGATTGCTTCCGAGGAGGGACTTCGATTCACTGGTTCTTATGAACGTCTAGAGCACAAGCAAAAAGCCTTAAGAAAGAATAGAAATGGGATGGGAGAGGATGGGCATTGACAAATCTGTCTTGACTGGCTGTCATCCGGCTGGACGAGAAGAAGAGTTTTGGTTCTTATCGCTGAGACTCTCGCACGAAAGCGGGGAAGCGCAGGTGACGTAGTAGAGAGAGAATCCTTGTTAAGCGCAATTGAAGTAAGATTGAAGTAAGAAAGTAGAAATTCAAGCTTTATTGAATATTGCGTATAGAAAGAGAGACTCTTTTCTTGAATTCAGTATGAGTTTGCTCTTTTCTTTCGCAGGATTCTCAGAGATCTGCGTCGTCTCCTCTCTATCATTTCCTCCACTTTTATTGATTCTTTCTTTTCTAGGATCTGCGAAACCTTTACTATACAAGGGAACAGACCTGCGTTGACGTCAAATCCATCCTTTGATCTTAACGTCAGACCCTCTCCGCCTCATGTCTCAACGTTAGAACAGATCTTGTCTAACGTCAGATCCATTTGCTTCATCCTTTTTCTTTTTCAATAGGCTATGAAGAATATCCCAAACCTGGTGACTATCAAACTAGACGGCACCCATTTCATTCTCTGGGAGCTCCAGCTTCCTCTGGTTCGCAGTCAACAACTGCTTGGCTTTATTTTATTGATGGAACCACTGCTGCTCCAGAAAAGTAGATAGAGTGCTCCGGCTTCGATTTCTCGTCAAAAGTAGGCCGATGGATCTGTCAAGGTTTCAAAGCCAAATCCTGCATATGAAGAGTGGCTCTGCAAAGATCAGCTGCTGGTCAGTTGGATAAACTCCACCTCCCTTTACATCTGCGCTCAAATCCTCAAGCCCAATAAATTATGGCTCAGGTAATAGATCTGACTCATGCACATCAGCTAACGTCATTTCCTCTTTGAGTGTGACAGTTGATTAGATCCCATCAGCTCGTCTGCTCAACCGCTAATTCTAAGATTTCAGATTCTTTCTTCAACTTAAAGGTTAAAGGTAGGACTGGTTCCATTTGCTCCCTTGCCTACTCTGGATCGAGAGAGGGCAGTCGCTCTTCCTTCTGCTAAGCCCAATCGAGTGAGTTCTATTCTAGTTTCGGTCTCTTTGTCGAGTTCGATTCTTTCCACCCAGGTACCCAGCTGTCTGGTCTGGTTTAGCAGTCTTCCCTCAATAGCTCTTTTCATTTATAACACTATTCAGAGGTCACCCCACGAACTTCAATCTGAAGACAGGCAATCCCGGTTGGTTATCCCGATCCTTCTTTCCCTGTTATCTGGTTATAGCTCTCGAATCGGACTCTTATTCAGATTCCGCTTTTCATTCATTCTACGCTAACTTCATTGAAGAAGGACTTCGTCAACCTCGAATCCAGCTTTTCAGGAAAGGCCGGATTACATATTTATGCCGCAGGAGGAGAAGGCTTGCTTGGTTGAACTACCTTCCTGGCTGGCTTGGTTTAGGAGTGAAGATGCATAGTATAGTAAGGGGTGCTTGCTTCCCTGCTCAATCCAATCAATGGGTACCCGCTTGGTGCCCTTCTCCCTGCTAGCATACCAATCAAATCAATCGTCGGAGACGTAGTAGATGAAGTTAAAGGACTCTCGCTACTTTCCTCTGGAAAGAAAGAATTGCTTTTCGCCCCATCCTATCATGCGAGAACCGCGGGTGAGGAAAAGAGAGAACTTAATACTGGTTGGTTGGCCTTCACCCTCGTAGGGTTTCTTAGAAGGCTCGCCTAGTAGCGCTCACCCTCTTATTCATGTGTTCTAGTGTTCTTGTTCTCACGGATTAGCATCCCCAGCTTGAGGATTGATCTTGGGCCTCAGCGTAGGATAATGATGCGTAGTACCATCGATCAAATATCCTACTATTCTAGATTTAGAGAAGAGAAGGGCTAAACTGGGATCATTCCATCCCAAAGGCGGGAAGAAAGGACTTCTTTTAGTTTTAGCTCATTGTCTGATGAAGAGTCCTATAGCTAGTCTGTTACACTACTTGGATTTGCATCTTGTATAATGGGAAGCCCCTCTTCGTCTATTGCTCGGGCGATAGCAGCAAACTGCAGGCTCGAGAGACCTCCTTGCCTGGAAGAAAGAAGGGAAGAGCGACTCTCTTACTTACGCAATTAGTAGGGAACACAGCAGGCCCCAACAAGCCAGTCAGTTTAACCAAGAATGCCATGTCTGCGAACGGTATAATCGCTTTCCGAGGATCCCTTCCCTCTTCGAGACAGAATCCTATTCTCTTCTCTATTAAATAAAGCACCCTTGATCATCTTCCGTTCATTACTACTAAGCAGTTTCAAAAGCAAACTCTCCAAATTGACCCTAACCCATTGATAGGTTGCAACAGCATTTAGAATGATCGCTGTCGTGACCGAAGCAACTAGCATAGCAAGTGCTGTGGCCCTTGCTTGTGCTGCGGCTGAAAAGCCGTTGTTTTTCGCCTGCTTCTAAAAAGAATTCAATCAGAAGGGACCGCCAAGCCAAAACCGCAATGCCTATTGCCTAAGCACCAATTCAGAATATAGCAAGTTCATGCACTCAAACGAACGAAACGTCAGTCTTGGGCAAGGAAAAATCATACAAAGTAAGTCCACTGTGCTCAGTGAAGAATAGGGCAACAAGCTCCGACTCCGCTTCAGGTGGTGTACGGTACCGAGAAATTCTCACAAAAAAATAATGTCTGGCCGATTAGCAGAGACAAAAGCAAGCGGCTTTATGTTTATGGGTGGGATGCTATAAGACATACTACGTGTGTGAGAACCTTTTTTTGCCCGGGAGGCTTTCTAAAGCGACTTTGACCGTTGCTTCACCCGAAAGTGAGAACCGGCGCGGCGAAGAATCACTCCGCTATGCTGCCGTGATCGTATATACGAAATCACCACATGGCTGGCTCATCTCTATCAAATTCAGGCCAAGGGGAAGGGGGTAAAGCAGTCTATTGAGCTAAGCAAAGGAGGACTGTAGACTGGACGAAGTCCGACCATTCAGTGAGCTATGGAGCTAATCTGTAAGCGGCGCAGGGCAGGATGGACGAGAGAATGTCAAGAGGCCTTTGAGGACTTAAAGGGAGCCATCATGGCGGATCCGGTGCTGGCCTTGCCGGATCATGCTAAGCCGTTCGAGGTACATACCGATGCTTCGGACTATGCCATCGGTGGAGCTCTTATGCAAGAGGGGCACCCAATCGCCTATGAGAGCCGTAAGCTCAATGACCTTTAGAGATAGGGGCGGAAATACACAGTACAAGAAAAGGAGATGACCGCCATAGTGCACTGTCTACGCACTTGGAGACACTATCTGCTCGGGTCAAAATTCGTTGTCCGAACGGATAACATAGCCACCAGCTATTTCCAAACACAGAAGAAGCTCAGCCCTAAGCAAGCAAGGTGGCAAAACTTCTTGGCTGAGTTCGATATGTGTATCGAGTATAAGCCAGGACGCACGAATCTAGTGGCTGATGCGTTAAGTCGGAAAGCAGAGCTTGTGAGCTTGAAGCTACAGGAGATAACTGCTGTGAGCCGGTTTAGGAGCACCCTTTCTGATAGGATCAAGGAGGGTCTACAATATGACGCAGTAGCTAGGAGTACAAGCTGTCAAGGAATAAAAACGTCGCTTTTGGGAAAAGGATGGTCTGCTCTACACCAAGGGGAATAAGCTTTTCGTCCCAAGGTGGGATAACATACGTAGGGACTTGTTGAAGGAGTGTCACGACACTCGCTGGGCAGGACATCCCGGTCAGCACCGAACAATGGCGTTGCTTGGCACTCGATTTTATCGGCCTCAGATGAAAGAAGACGTGGAAAGTTATGTCCAAACCTGTCTTGTGTGTCAACAAGACAAAATAGAACATAAGAGGCCAGGAGGAGAGCTAGATCCTTTGCCTATCCTCACCAGACCATGGCAAAGTGTTACTATGGATTTCATCTCTTGCTTGCCCAGGGTGGATGGGCTTGGAAGCATCATGGTGGTGGTCGATATATTTTTAAAGTATGCCACCTTCATGGCGGCATCTGCCGACTGCACTGTGGATGAGGCCGCACGCTTGTTTATGAAGAACGTGGTTAAGTACTGGGGGCTGACTCGACCATACTTACATTTGTATCCATCCCGGAAAGCGAGCTTCTAGACTGTTCACTTGGGCTTCAAGATTGAGCTTGGGATCATGCAGTTGCCCCCACCTTCAAGCTCGGGGGAATAAAGAAAGAGGGAGCTACCCTAGAAAGGAAGAGGCAAGGGAAAGCCCATTATGAAAGATATACAAGCAGGAGTCGTAACCCGTGACCCCTTTAGGATAGGGGTCAGTCAACTATGGTTTTGAGTAGAGCCTTTCTAAGAACACTTGATCAAAAGATGCATGCACAGCTCATGTGGGGTTAGATTACTCTTTTATTACCTTATTTATTACCTTACTGCCCCCTCCCTTAATGGATTCAGAGCCAGGTCAAGATACATGGTAGTCATCATACCTACGAGTGAAGCTAAGGAGAGTGACTACTGACCGCTTTCTGGCTTACGGGCGTGCTTTCGATCCCTAATATTAGTATTGAAGTTGGTCAAACCCCTTATTTTCAATTGATGTCGCCCGCCCGCTGTCCGGACGGCTCACCATTCATATCCCATTCTCATTCCCACTCCTGTTCCGCGCTTTCCTGATATAGTTCTCCGCCCTCTGAATTCCAACCCGCCTCTCTCCTTTCCGTAGGACTTCTCCTTCCTTTTTGCACGCTGGATGGCTTTTAGGTCTTCGGCTTGCGGATCAAATTATACCAACCGTATATCCATCCTTTCAAGCGAATGAGTATACGAACAATAGAGAAGAATCCGAGCGATCGAATGACTATGAAAGACGGGGGCAAAGCACGAATGCAACAATCGAGATTAGAGGGATTCTCCGTTGTTTAATGGGAACTGCGTGGGAGAGTGGTACGCGCAAGGTCGCGCTCTCTTTGAATGAACCCTATCTCAGCGAATGAGATAGATGAAGAGGAAAGTCAACCAGAATACTAGTAAACCCACATCTCGAGAGAGATATATCGAAAAAATGAACTTAGCCTTCTGGGTGCTTTTGGCAGCCTATTACCCGTTTGTTTGCTTTCACTGACTTAGGTCGTGAACATTTCTCCAACCCGTCAATGAAATGAAGAGAAAGGCTTTCCTCTTCGATCCCATCCTATGAGCCCTGCGAGCTCACGAGTCTAAAGTGATGGTCAGTCACTTGGAGGAGCACGAGGGAAGCACTCCGTCACTGACTTTCATATTGGAATGGAGCTTCAGGTGCACCAAGTTCTCCAGAGATCCAACGAGATCGGCCTTTTTGAAAGGCACAAATAGCGCATGACTGGAAAAAGGGCTGACAGCCTTGACTCTCTCTTTCGGGCACTTGGCTTCATACTTCCCACACCCACAAGGGAAAACCCCAACCACGCCCATTTCTTATTCTTTCTCACCCCCTGCTCGTACCGGAGCTAGGTTTGAATCTACTACGACACTAACAACAACAAGAGCAGCAAGCCAGAGCTTAACCTTCGGGGCAGGCTCACAGCTTGGAATGATCTTAGTGACTTTGGCTCACGAATTGGATTCGAACCAATAGAAAGAAGCTACTTACCAAATAGTAGATCGTGAGTGGGTATGTCGTCCTCCTCATTATAGTTAGTCGCAATCCACATCCTGTCACGTCATTCAAGCCAAACGAGGTATGTACTGAAACCTTTAGTCTGCAGCTTCCCCTTCTCTCCTCTCGACTTTCTAATAAAGTAGTTAGTTCCGTAGCTCAGTGACCGAGGGTAGAAAGAATAAGAAAGTCTAGAAGCATTACCAGGTTCCAGTTATAGCTACTCTCGGCTTATCAGTATCAGTATCGGGGGTCCCCAATGTTGGAATTTTAGGTGATTGGGGCCTTTAGTTTATTAGATATGAGATTCGCGAACTAATGAATAAGGATATTTAGACTGGCAGACTCTTTTGGTTTAATATGGTATCGATAGCAATAGCGGTCTTTTCCCCTGTATTCCTTACAAGAGCCGGGTTGACTAGACTGGGCTGCTTCCCCTAATATCAGGGGCGTAAGCACTGCTAACATACGATACAATTGAACTTTTGCTCATACCCAGCTCGAGGGAAATTCCTCTTTGATAACATGGATCCATTTCGTAAGTCGATAATATAAGATCAGCTACCTGATTTCTATCAGAAAGACCCTTCCAAAACTTGCGAAAGAATAGTGCCTGATAGCCGTCTGGCCCTGGTGCCCTAAGGTTCCTTATTCCGGTTGTAAAACCTGCTATATCCGAACTCCTAGCATCCTCTTCCAGGAGTAGGAAAGCAGTCCTAAATTAAAACTAAGAACCCTTAGTTTGATTGCAGCTAGCACGCCCCCTTTTTCTGTGGAGCGGAAGAAACGAAGGGTAAATGAACGGAAACACATCAACGTGTGTTCCGCTGTGAACTGATTCAGAAAATCCACAAAGGGTTCCTCACTGGTTGCCAGCATTCATGGCAATCCGAGAAGGGGAGCGACTACTCTAGGTAAGACACAGGGAACGAAGAGCGGTTCTTTCGATATTGAGAAAACCCTATTAAGTTGACACTATGAGATATCGGACTCAGGAGTTCCTCATATCAGTACTGAGTTCTCTCAGTCTTGGATAGTTATAGCGACCCATAGGCGCGAGATGTACCTTGTGGGGGGGGCGGCGGTCCCCTGGACATAGTCCTCGTTAGATACTCCCCCCCCATACAACACCTATTATCTAGATTTAAGTCTAGTCAAGGGAGAATACCGCTGCTAATATGCATATATATGTTTGGTTATGATTCCAAGTGTTTTATAGACTTGGTTATTGGGTCTAGCTTCTTAGAAAGCCCCATTTGATAGGGGGAGATAGCGGACCTTGTGGAGGACCTCGGGGTAGAGCGGTAGGAATTTAGGACCTCTTAATTTAGCTTGTAAATGCTGCTCGATTAGACCTGTTCACGTAGAACATAAGGTATAGGGATTCACCAAGCCTAACAAGCATCAAAAGGAAGTGGGTTGGTACATTCTTGCTTCTCTGCGAAGCTATAGTTAAGGTGCACGGGGTCTTACCGTCTAGGGAGAAGCGGGTATTGGGGGACCGAAGACCAAAGCAGCTTCCTAGCACCTATATTATCGTAACTTTAAAAGACTGGGGTAC